GTATCAATGGCGAATTCTTTAAATACCTTCGGTGGGGTTTTTTTACCACAAGTCATCCATAAAGGAATCACTGGAAAAGGCAGCATATCGTATCAATGGCGAATTCTTTAAATTTATCATTCGTATTGGATCTGGCCAAAATTTTAGTTCGAATTAATTGTCCGAACAAATGAATTCGATTGGGTTTACTTACTAACGGGATAGAGCTTAGATGCTCCAATTAGAGGAAACAAAAAGCAACTACCATACTACCATATTATTTTTATTAGAATAAAATTCTAAAATAATAATATAAAATAATATAAATCTAAAATAATATAAAATAATAAAAAAAAATAATATAAAAGAATAAAATAATATACAAAAATTATTTATATAATAAAATCATACTACCATATTATTTTTATTAGAATAAAATTCTAAAATAATAATATAAAATAATATAAATATAAAATAATAAAAAAAAAATAATATATAAAGAATAAAATAATATACAAAAATTATTTATATAATAAAATAAAATAATAATATAAAATAATATAAAAAAATAAAATCATAGTAAAATACCTCAAAATAACGAGGGGAGGTTTCATGGATCAATCTTTTGTACTAAATTCTTTTGTCGTTTTATGGCTGAAAATAGTCAATTCAGCCGTTGTGATCGGACTCTATTATGGATTTCTAAGCACACTTTCCATAGGGCCATCTTATCTCTTCCTTATTCGAGCCCGGATTATGGAAGAAGGGCCCGAGACAGAAATAGCAGCAACAACCGGGTTTATTACGGGACAGCTCATGATGTTCATATCGATCTATTATGCTCCGTTTCATTTGGCATTGAGCAGACCCCATACAGTAACTGCCCTAACGGTACCGTATCTTTTCTTTAATTTCGTACACAAAAATGACACATACTACTATTCGGATCCGGACTACTACAGGTTGAATTCAGAATACAAGAAGAATCCAAATTCAATACGTAATTTTCGTATTTACAAAGTATTCCTTAACAATCTTTTTTTTCAGTTCTTCAATCCCCTTCTTTTTCCAAATTCAATCTTAATAAGATTACTGAACATTTATCTGTTTCGATCCAACAATAAATTGGTATTCTTAACCAGTAGTTTTGTTGGTTGGTTAATTGGTCACATCTTTTTGATGAAATGTATTGGATTGATATTAGTAGTCTGGTTACAGCAAAAAAATTCGATCAAATCGAAGCTAACTATGCGATTTGATAAGTACACGCTGTTACTATTGCGAGATTATGCCGGTCAAATATTTGTTGTTTTTTCATTTGTTATTTTTGCGCAATGTTTAGGCAGAATACCACTTCCGTATTCTTATTCGACTGAAGAGAAGAAGAAGGCAAAGGAAATGGATGAAATGCACGAAAGCGGTGTTGATGAAATAGATTGGGAAACGGAAGAAACTAAACAAGAACAAAAGAGATCCTTCAAAGAAGATATTGCTAATTATCTTTTTCCGAAAAAAGATAAGACTTTTGACAACATTGAGGACGAGAATAATCTCTTGGAGGACGAGAATAAGCCCTTGGAGGACGAAGAACCCTTTCTTGTAACTATTCTTTTCGATTCTCGAAAATGGAATATACCATTGCGATATATAAAAAACGCTCACCTTGAAAGGGCCGTAAAAGATGAAAATTCACAATTTTATTTTCATCTATGTCAAAGTGATGGAAAAGAACGAATATCTTTCACGTATCCACCTCATTTATCCACTTTTCTGAAGCTAATGGAAGAAAAAATAGATCTCTTCACAAGAGATGAAATCACCTATAATGATAATGAATTGTCTAATTATAATTATTGGAGCTCCACTATTAAAGAAAAAAGAAAGAAACTAAGCAATGAATTTTTGAAAAGGGCAAAAGTTCTAGATAAGAAAAGTAAGAAATATAAGAAATTTCTTCCTGTGGATATATTTGAAAACCGAATTAGACTGTCTAAGGATGAGGAGGAAAAAGAATACTTAATTAAAATATATGATCCTTTTTTAGGTGGACGCTTTCGTGGACAACTCCAAAAAAGCTCTTCACCATTAACAACAAATTCTATTTTGATAAATAGGATTCATGGTCTCCTTCTTTCTAGTAATCGTAATGATCCAGAATCTAGTAATAGTAATGATCCAGAATTGGAACATAAAATAGATCAATTTGATAGAAAATTATTATTAACTGAAATTGGTTTTTTTGTTAACTTAATCAGTGAATTTTCGGAAAAATCAGTATCAAGTTTGAATTTTGACGGACTTTATTTATTTCCAGAACATGAACAAGTAGAAATTTTATCCGAAGAAAAAGAAAGAAAAAAAAAATTCTTATTCGACGCGATTAAAACTGATGAGAACGACCAAACCATTTTTAATAAAAAATGTGAGGGAATAGACGAAATCCATAAAGAAGTTCCTAGATGGTCACACACCTTAGTCGACGAAGTGGAGGAACTGATGGGAACCGTAACAAAGGATCCTGAGATTCGTTGCCCTGTAATCGAACGTCATGTCTATTTGGGTGAAACAGAGTCGCTGCTGGATTTTGCTTGGGGTGCTAAAAAAAAAGATATTGATAATCCTAAAAATAGAAATATTGAAAATCCTAAAAATAGAGATATCGATAATACTAATGACAAAAAGGATGAGAATCCTAATGACAAAAAGAATGAGGCTAAACCGGAGAAACCTAAGGAATATGCTGTAGTATATTATTCACGCGAACCAGACTATTGCCGAGAACTAATCCGAGGATCTATGCGCAATCAAAGGCGTAAAACAGTGACTTGGAAACTCTTGCAAGGGAATGTCCATTCCCCGACTTTTATGGAGTTAAAAGACGTCTCCAAGGAACTCGTTGGCGATCTTTTCGATGATATATACCAAAGTTTGAAAGAATGTTTCGGCAAACCAGCTACTGAGGAAGAAATTTTGGATTTGCAGCAACGGATAAGGATACAAGCGAGCGAAGAAGAAGCGGAAGACAAATTCGACGCTGAAATGAGACTTAGAGAAATAGAAGAATCCTGGGAAAGCATTCTATATGGCCTAATAATTAGAAGTTTTGTATTACTAACGCAATCAAATCTGAGAAAATATATTGTATTACCTTCATTGATAATAACTAAAAATATCATTCGTATCCTCTTATTTCAAAAGCCAGAATGGTCAGAAGATTTTAGGGATTTGAAAAAAGAAGTGCATATTAAATGCACCTATCAGGGCGTTCCCGTATCCCAGAACGAATTGCCAAAAAACTGGTTTGACAACGGTATTCAGATAAGGGTCTTATCTCCTTTTGTTCTGAAACCTTGGCACAATTCTAAGGCTAAGGTACGATCTACTGAAAAAAGAAAAGAGGATCCACTGAAAAAAAAGAAAAGATCTACAGAAGATAGAAACTTCTGGTTTTTAACAGCTTATGGGACACTAACCGAATCGTACCTTGATTATCATGTTCCAATCCCATTTTTAGGGTCTTTTTTTAAAAAAATTAAAAAACAATTGAAAAAATATTTGAAAAATCATTTTTTTCTAGTTCTTAAAGTTTTTAATGAAAGAAAAAAAAGGTTTCGAACCATGTTAAATGAAATAGAAAACTGGAACATCGAAAGTCTTCTATTTGGGTTCAAAAAAATAGATAAATTGAGTGAAAGCGAAAAAATTTCAACAATCAGTAAGAATAATCCAATCATTGAGGAATCGCCCGTTATAATTCAATATAACCATATTAATTGGACAAATTCTTCATTCACAGAAAAAAGGATAAAAGATCTTAATATTAAAACAAAGACACTCATAAAACAAATAGAAAAAATGACAGAAGAAAAAAAAGAGGGGATTATAACTTCAGAGATCGATTTGAATTCGAACAAAACTACATATGATGCTAAAATATTCGAATTACAAAAAAATATCGTGCAATTAAAAAGAAGAAATATTCGATTAATCCGTAAATCCTATTCTTTTTTCAAACTTTTCATGGAAAGAGTATACATTGATATTCTTTTATGTATCGCTAGTACTACTAGGATCCATGGACAACGTTTTGTTGATTTTCTTCTTGATTTTGTTGAATCAAGAAACAAAATTGTAAATAAATCCATTTCAAAAAAAAATGAAGAAAGAATTGATAAAATAAATCAAAGTATAATTCCATTTATGTCGATTATAGACAAATCTTGGAATATTACGAATATGAAGTCAAAGAATTCTTGTGATGTATCTTCTTTGTCACAAGCCTATGTATTGTTTAAATTATCACAAATCCAAGTTCGTAATGGATATAAATATAAGTTAAGATCTATTTTTGAATCTCGTGGAAGATCTTTTTTTCTAAAAAAAGAAATAAAGGATTATTTTTTGAGAATACAGGGACTTAATTCCAAATTAAGACATAAGAACCGTCCCGATTCTTTAATGAATCAATGGACAAATTGGTTAAGGTTTCATTATCAATATGATTTACCTCGGCGCACATGGTCGAGATTACTAACACAAAACTGGAGGAATAGAATCAATGAACATCGTGTGGCTCAAAATAAAGATTTAGTTGAATATGATTCATGTGAGAAAACTCAATTAATTCTTTACAAAAAAGAACAAGAACAAGTAGAGTTATTAGAAAGAAAAAAAAAAATCACTAAACAATATAGATATGATCTTTTCTCCTATCAACATATTAATTATGCGGATAAGAAAAAATCCTCTATTTATGGATATAGATCACCATTCCCAGCAAACAAAAACCAATCGATTTCTTATAATTACGACAGGGAATTATTGGATATAATTGTTGGTAGCTCTATCCAAAATTATCTAGCAGAAGATATGGAAAAAAATCTGAATAGAAAGTATTTTAATTGGATGGGAATGAGTGTAAAAAGAAAAAAGAATTCCATACCGAATCCTCAATTACTGAATTCGAGATTTTGGTTCTTTTCTAAATTAAGGATACTTTTTGATAAATACAAGAAGAATCCTTTTTATATCTCAACTATGTACCCCCTTTTTTCTGCAAACGGGAGAATTACTAATGAAAACAGGTTAGTAAATGCAAGAACAAGAACCGTGCCTAAAGAAGAGATTAAAACGCCTAAAGAAGAGCTTAAAACGCCTAAAGAAGGAGTTAAAACGCCTAAAGAAGGAGTTAAAACGCCTAAAGAAGGAGTTAAAACGCCTAAAGAAGAGCTTAAAACGCCTAAAGAAGAGCTTAAAATGTCTAACCAAGAGCTTACAATTAAATTCAAAAGTTCAAAGTATTATCAACCAGCGGCGAATCATTCTCAGATGAATAAGATAAATCAACAATACAGGACCAATCTAAAGAGAGAGCGGGATTTCTTAATAGAAAGGTATGTGGGTGTTTATTTGAACTTGGATAATTACGTCCAAGAAACATTACTCAATAATATGAACAGATTATTACTCATGCTTCAAATGAAAAAATTAAAAAATTTTCTAATAACCTCGATTAAAAAGGTAGACCTAGAAATGGACTATCTAACGTCTGTGAGTAGTAGGGATTTTAGTTATACAGAATGTAGGGACACTAACGAATTGAAGGGCAACCTAGTGTTTTTTATTGAACCTATTCGAATATCTCGAAAAAACTATGAAGAATTTTTTATATATAAAACCACAACCGTATTGTTGAAGAAGAAGGCTAAATTTTGGCCAGAAAAAAGTCGTGTTGATCAACAGATAACAGGAAAGAAAGATAAAAATCATTCTGATTTGCTTGTTCCTGAAAATCTTTTGTCCACCAGACGCCGCAGAGAGTTGAGAATTCTAATTTGTTTAGACCCTAAGAGTAGAAATACTCCGCATAGAAACACAAGAAATCAGGTTTTTCCTAAAAAAAAAGATCTTGATAGCGAAACAAAAAAATTAATAAATTTAAAATTCTTTCTTTGGCCAAATTATCGATTAGAAGATTTAGCTTGTATAAACCGCTATTGGTTTGATACCCATAACGGAAGTCGTTTCAGTATATTAAGGTTCCATATGTATCCTCGATTGAAAATTTGATTTATAATCTAGATTTATGTTCTAGAGAATTAATTTTATTAGAATCTTTTTCGTACCATATCTGATATCTGATATGTGAAATATATATTTTTTGGACGTTGACAAGTTAAGGGGGAGGTTAATAGGGATTTTTTCATCTATCGGCGCCGAGATGGAACATCTCGAGCTAGTCATTCTGTTTCTATATATTCTATTTATATTAGGATATTGTGTATATAGATAAAACAGAATTCTCGGTCTTTGTTCATAGTCTATGAAATAGCGATATGGCTATTTCATAGACGTAGTTAGGTAAAATTTCATGTTATTTTGTTTAAAGTAATAAAGAACAGAAATTCCATTCTTGCTAAATCTCTTCATGTGATTCGATGAAGAATGAGAGCAAATCATGAGATATTTTCTAGAAAATAGATAGATATAGAATGAACAACGAAAAACTTTTACTTTTAGTAATCCGTTTCCTTTTACTCGTTATTTGGTACCTAATTCGTTTCTTTTTCGAAAGGTTAGGATTGATCTTAACCCGCTTAAAAGACCGAATGGGAGGACTAAAACAATGATAGGAGAAACCAGCTACCGAAGAACTTTTTAGATAGGCAAGAAATAAACCACTCTAGTTCCTATATTTTTGACTCATCTCGTTCTATATCATTTAGGGGGGTTGACCCCAGCTTAACCAGCTCATTACTAGACAACACAATCGATGTTATTAAGGATTTAGTATATCTATTTGAATTCTATTCCTTAATAATATCTTTGTTCCATCGGAACAATTAATTATTGCTATTCCAGGATACTTGGTATCTTTTTGTCAATAAATTTGTCAATAAAAAAGTGTGGGGATAAATGACAAAAAGATATTGGAATAAACTAAATAAAAATAAAAGGAGAGGAAAAAAATGAGATTCCATATCTTCGTCAACCTATTCTTTTCTAGGGGGAACTTCCATTTTCACATTTTTCAGCCAGTCACAATTGATATTTGTAAAATTTGGAATCTAGTTAGTACTAAAATTAGTCCAGTTAGTACTAAGCTTTGGAATCTAGTTAGTACTAAAATTAGTCCAGTTAGTACTAAGCTGATCAATAAGATGATGACTAGCACTCGTAGTGAGGAAGGCTTGATTATTTGGAAAATAGGCTCGGATTATGCACGTAGAATCCGATAAAATAGAGCTTATGCTCTAGGGTGGGTGGTGGGTCCCCATCTTACTATATTTCAACCAACTAAATTAATGAGTTGGTTGAAATATATATTAAAATCAAAATCAAAATAGGGATAAAAAAAGGAGCAACTTTATATGGGAGAAAACTCATGGCTACGTATAATCAAGAAAGAGGCTTCTATTTTCATTGGCCAGTGCAAGTGGCTTGCCCGAATTTCGGGTCAAAAGCTAAAACTGGTTGTCTATCAGCTATATACTATCTCATATAAAATAGTATTAGAAATAGTTAAAAACCCCCAACTAGTGGTCTTTTGTGGTCTGTTGAACTTGGCAATAACAATAACAACGTGGATACTAGTTAATACTTCTGACCTGAATCGAGCATTCCTCTTTGCTCGATTACGGGTCAGCATAAAATTAGCTAGATTCATACTGGCGAAGACTTCTGACCCGACTCGAGCATTAGGTGGTTGGATTTACTCGACCGGCCCTTTCTATGAATACATAAAGTTGCCGGACGGTCGAACATTCCTAATTTACAGGAATCCTTCCCTAGAAATGATGATGGCCATTCTAATGACCACAGTCAGTTATGTAATCAGTCGGATTTTGGTACGGATTTTAGCATCTATTGGAATCGACGTAGATCATCTCAAGGTATTCATTATTCTTCTGTTTCTATATATTCTATTTATATTATTGTGGATATTATATTGTGTATATAGATAAAACAGAATTCTCGGTCTTTGTTCATAGTCTATGAAATAGCCATATGGCTATTTCATAGACGTAGTTAGGTAAAATTTTATGTTATTTTGTAAAGTAATAAAGAACAGAAATTCCATTATTGCTAAATCTCTTCATGTGATTCGATGAAGAATGAGAACAAATCATGAGATATTTTCTAGAAAATAAAAGGGGAAATTCAAAATGCATGGCATTGGGAATGAAGGAATGTCTACACTACCCGGATTGAATCAAATACAATTTGAAGCATTTTGTAGATTCATTGATCGGGGCTTAACAGAAGAACTTTTGAAGTTTCCAAAAATGGAGGATATGGATCAAGAAATTGAATTTCATTTATTTGTGGAAACATATCAATTGGTGGAACCCTCGATAAAAGAAAAAGATGCTGTATATAAATCACTTACATATTCCTCTGAATTCTATATATCCGCGGAATTAATTTGGAAAAACAGTAGGACTATCCGAGAACAAATTATTTTTCTTGGAAACATTCCTATAATGAATTCCTTGGGAACTTCTATAGTAAATGGAATATACAGGGTTGTAATCAATCAAATATTGCAAAGCCCTGGTATCTATTATCGTTCAGAATTGGACCATAACGGAATTTCAGTCTATAGTGGGACAATAATATCAGATTGGGGAGGAAGATTAGAGTTAAAAATGGATAGAAAAGCAAGGATATGGGCTCGTGTAAGTAGGAAACAGAAAATATCTATTCTAGTTCTATCATCAGCTATGGGTTCAAATTTAAGCGAAATTCTTGAGAACGTTTGCTACCCTGAAATTTTCTTGTCGTTCCTCAATGAAGAGGAGAAGGAAAAAATAGGGTCAAAAGAAAATGCCATTTTGGAGTTTTATCGACAATTTGCTTGTGTAGGCGGAGATCCCATATTCCCTGAATTTTTATGTGAGGAATTACAAAAAAAATTTTTTCAACAAAGATGTGAATTAGGAGGAATTGGTCGGCGAAATATGAACCGAAGGCTGAATATTGATATACCTGAGAACAATCCATTTTTGTTACCGCGAGATATATTGACAGCTGCGGATCATTTGATTGGAATGAAATTTGGAATGGGTACACTTGACGATATGAATCATTTGAAAAATAAACGTATTCGTTCCGTAGCAGATCTCTTACAAGATCAATTTGGGTTGGCTCTCGTTCGTTTAGAACATATAATTAAAAGAACTATATCTGGAGCAATTAGATATAAATGGATACCGACCCCTCAGAATTTACTGACTTCAACTCCATTAACAACCACTTATCAATCTTTTTTTGGATTACACCCATTATCTCAAGTTTTAGATCGAACCAATCCCTTGACCCAAATAGTTCATGGGAGAAAATGGAGTTATTTGGGTCCTGGGGGATTGACGGGGCGAACTGCTAGTTTTCGGATACGGGATATCCATCCTAGTCACTATGGACGCATTTGTCCAATTGACACCTCGGAAGGAATCAATGTCGGACTTATTGGATCCTTGGCAATTCACGCAAGGATTGGTCGTTGGGGGTCTATAGAAAGTCCATTTTATGAAATTTCAGAGAGATCAAAAAGAATAAGAATGCTTTATTTATCACCGAGTAGGGATGAATACTATATGGTAGCGACGGGAAATTATTTAGCACTGAATCGAGATATTCAGGAGGAGCAGATTGTTCCAGCTCGATACCGTCAAGAATTTCTGACTATTGCATGGGAACAGGTTCATCTTCGAAGTATTTTTCCCTTTCAATATTTTTCTATTGGAGCTTCCCTCATTCCTTTTATCGAGCATAATGATGCGAATCGAGCTTTAATGAGTTCTAATATGCAACGTCAAGCAGTTCCTCTTTCTCGGTCCGAAAAGTGCATTGTTGGAACTGGATTGGAACGCCAAGTGGCCTTAGATTCAGGAGTGGCCGCTATAGCCGAACACGAGGGAAAGATCGTTTATAAGGATACTGACAAGATCGTTTTATTTGGAAATGGGAATGCTCTAAACATTCCATTAATTATATATCAACGTTCGAACAAAAATACTTGCATGCATCAAAAATCCCAGGTTCAAAAAGGTAAATGCGTAAAAAAGGGACAAATTTTAGCAGATGGTGCTGCTACGGTTGGTGGGGAACTCGCTTTGGGAAAAAACGTATTAGTAGCTTATATGCCATGGGAAGGTTACAATTCTGAAGATGCTGTACTCATTAGTGAGCGTCTGGTCTATGAAGATATTTTTACTTCTTTTCATATACAGAAATATGAAATTAAGACTCATGTGACAAGCCACGGTCCTGAAAGAATCACTAATAAAATTCCGCATCTAGAAGCCCATTTACTCCGAAATTTAGACAAAAATGGAATTGTGATTCTGGGATCTTGGGTAGAAACGGGCGATATTTTAGTGGGTAAATTAACGCCCCAAATGGCGAACGAATCCTCATATGCCCCGGAAGATAGATTATTACGAGCTATACTAGGAATTCAGGTATCCACCTCAAAGGAAACTTGTCTAAAACTACCTATAGGTGGTAGGGGCCGAGTTATTGATGTGAGATGGATCCACAAAAAAGAAGGTTCTAGCTATAATCGAGAAACAATTCAAATATATATTTCACAGAAACGTAAAATCAAAGTAGGTGATAAAGTGGCCGGGAGACATGGAAATAAAGGTATCGTTTCAAAGATTTTGTCTAGACAGGATATGCCCTATTTGCAAGATGGAAGACCCGTTGATATGGTCTTCAATCCATTAGGGGTACCCTCACGAATGAATGTAGGACAGCTATTGGAATGCTCACTCGGATTAGCTGGGAGTAAGCTAAATAGACATTATCGAATAGCACCTTTTGATGAGAGATATGAACAAGAGGCTTCCCGAAAACTTGTGTTTTCTGAATTATATGAGGCCAGTAAAGAAACATCAAATCCATGGATATTTGAACCCGAGTATCCGGGAAAGAGCGGACTATTTGACGGAAGAACGGGGAATCCTTTTGAACAGCCTGTTATAATAGGAAAGCCTTATATCTTGAAATTAATTCATCAAGTTGATGATAAAATACACGGACGTTCCACTGGACATTATGCACTCGTTACACAACAACCTCTTAAAGGAAGGGCCAAACAAGGAGGACAACGGGTAGGCGAAATGGAGGTTTGGGCCCTCGAGGGATTCGGTGTTGCTCATATTTTACAAGAGATGCTGACTTATAAATCCGATCATATTAAAGCTCGTCAAGAAGTACTCGAAACTACGATTATTGGAGGAACAATACCTAAACCTGTGGATGCTCCAGAATCTTTTCGATTGCTCGTTCGAGAACTACGATCTTTGGCTCTGGAACTGAATCATTTCCTTGTATCTGAGAAAGACTTCCAGATGCAAAGGAAGGAAGTTTAATTGGACTGAATCAGAAAGAAATGGAATTCTATGATTGATCAGTATAAACATCAACACCTTCGAATTGGATCAGTTTCTCCTGAACAAATAAGTGCTTGGGCAAAAAAAATCCTACCTAATGGAGAAATTGTTGGGGAGGTAACAAAACCCTATACTCTTCATTACAAAACCAATAAGCCTGAAAAAGATGGATTATTTTGTGAAAGAATTTTTGGGCCTATAAAAAGTGGGATTTGTGCTTGTGGAAATTATCAAGTAATCGGAGATAAAAAAGACCAACCAAAATTTTGTGAACAATGCGGAGTAGAATTTGTTAATTCTCGGATACGTAGATATCAAATGGGGTATATAAAATTAGCATGTCCAGTAACTCATGTGTGGTATTTGAAACGTCTTCCTAGTTATATCGCGACCCTTTTAGATAAACCTCTTAAAGAATTAGAAGGTCTAGTATACTGCGATGTGTGATTTGATAAAAATTATTATTGTACAGATTTCGAATGAGAAACTGTCATTCCATTCAATTAAATTGGGATGTCCTGTATCTGGCATGTCTCTTGGGATGAGTAACATGAAGCTCAGAATTCATGGGTGTATTGAATACTCCCCAATCAATAAGGGAATTGGTCTATGGTCAATTCAGTAACAAATAAAAATTTATTTATAACTGTGCGTACCTTGTGAAAAAAAAGACTTTTTTGGGGGGGGAATTCATTATTCCATCTCTTTTTTTTAAGAACTATAACTATAATTATGTTCAAAGAATAAAATATATCATGATTGCAGAAGTCTATCTATCGCATATAGGCTTAAAGACATCGTGGCATAACCGTCGAGGTAACGTCTTGACCTAAAAGATCAAATGGTATGATATATAGACAAAGAAATCTCTTATGAATTCGAGGATATTCCTTTTTTTATTAATCATTTTTTAGAGGATTTCTCGTTCGAAGGGAGGTAGACTACTCAAGAATTTTACATTTCATTTCTGTCGTAATTTCGAATTGGATAAAAAATTCAGTAAAGTAAAGAAGAATGTATCAATGAAATGTTGCTTTGTCTTTATTGATAACTTGAGTAAAGAGTAAACAAACCTTTTTTATTTTAGATTAGAGGTTTTCCAAAATTTGAAAGCGGAAACCCCTTAATCTTCTTTATTGTGTATAAATACTTTAGCCGGATGAGAGGAAACCCTCATGTCCGATTTTCAAAGGGGGCGATCCATCTTAATTGGATCCTATCCAAATTTATCGTTTGCTAGGCCTGTAGTTAAAAAACCAACTTTCTTACGATTACGAGGTTCATTCGAATATGAAATCCAATCCTGGAAATATAGTATCCCACCCTTTTTTGCTACTCAAGGTTTCGATACATTTCGAACTAGAGAAATTTCTAATGGAGCAGGTGCTATACGAGAACAATTAGTTGATCTGGATTTAAGAATTATTATGGATTCTTCCTTGGTAGAATGGAAAGAATTAGGAGAAGAGGGATCCACTGACAATGAAAATGAATGGGAAGATCGAAAAGTTGGCAGAAGAAAGAATTTTTTGGTTCGACGTATGGAATTAGCTAAGCATTTTATCCAAACAAATATACAACCAGAATGGATGGTTTTATGTCTCTTACCAGTTCTTCCTCCTGAATTGAGACCAATTATTCAAATAGATGGGGGTAAACTAATGAGTTCGGATATTAATGAACTCTATAGAAGAGTTATCTATCGGAACAATACTCTTATTGATCTATTAACAATAAGTAGATCTACACCAGGGGAATTCATAACGTCTCAAGAAAATTTGGTACAAGAAGCCGTGGATACACTTCTTGATAATGGACTCCACGGACAACCAATGAGGGACGGTCAGAATAAAGTTTACAAATCATTTTCAGATCTAATTGAGGGCAAAGAGGGAAGATTTCGAGCAACTCTGCTTGGAAAACGGGTTGATTATTCGGGGCGTTCCGTTATTGTTGTAGGTCCATCACTTTCATTACATCAATGTGGATTGCCCCGCGAAATGGCAATAAAGCTATTTCAGACATTTCTAATTCGTGGTTTAATTCGAAAACATTTTGCTTCGAACATGGCAGTTGCTAAGAGTAAAATCCGGGAAAAAGAACCGATTGTATGGGAAATACTTGAAGAAGTTATGCGGGGGCATCCGGTATTGCTAAATAGAGCGCCTACTTTGCATAGATTGGGCATACAGGCATTTCAACCCATTTTAGTAGAAGGACGTGCTATTTGTTTACATCCATTAGTGTGTAAGGGATTCAATGCAGACTTTGATGGAGATCAAATGGCTGTTCATGTGCCCTTATCTTTGGAGGCTCAAGCAGAAGCTCATTTACTTATGTTTTCTGATACGAACCTCTTGTCTCCGGCTATGGGAGATCCCATTTCCGTACCAACTCAAGATATGCTTATTGGACTTTACGTATTAACTAGCGGAAATCGTCGAGGTATTGGTGCAACCAGGTATAATCCGTTTAATTGCAGGAATTCTAAAAATGAAAAAATGAGCAAAAATAACTCTAAGTATATGAAAAAAAAAGAACCCTTTTTTTGCAATTCCTATGATGCAATTGGGGCTTATCGGCAGAAAAAAATCAATTTCGATAGTCCTTTTTGGCTCCGATGGCCAATAGATCAACGCATTATGTCTTCGAGAGAAGTTCCTATTGAAGTTCACTATGAATCTTTTGGTACCTATTATGAGATTTATGAACATTATTTAGTAATAAGAAGTATAAAAAAAGAAATTCGTTGTATATACATTCGAACCACTGTTGGTCATATTTCTTTTTATCGAGAAATCGAAGAAGCTATACAAGGTTTTTCTCGAGTCGATTCATATGGTATCTAATCAGATAGATGGTTAGTGTTGGTATCCAAGCTAGGTAAATTTATGATACTGGTGTAAATTCAGGTCAACGAGCATCTTTTCCATTTTCTACGTGAATAATAAAATTAACCGACCAACTTCCTTCCGTATCAAACACTTTTTTAGAAATTATTTATTGCTATTTCAGGAGACTTGGTCTCTTTTTTTCTAAAAAAATCCAAAAGAGGAAAAAAATGAACATTGAAGAAATTGTAGCAGTCCTATTAAACGGAATCGGTTCTGTTCTAACGAAACTGTGGGAAAACGCGTTGAGAAACCCGTCTAAAAATCCTCGCTTGGCCTTTTCTTTTTGTTTTTGCGTATTGGTTTTTTGGGTGATTCTAAAAAAAAAAGTGGACCAAATCAGGGCCGAAGGCAACGAAAAAACAAAAAACACAATAGAAGAAACAAAAAAAAAGGAAAAAAAGAGGAGATAAGGGAAACCCGAGAAAAAAAACGGGGGAAATAGACAGAAAAAAGAAAAAAGATAACATTTAGCGGAGTTGAACGCAGCTTAACCAGCTCATTAGTTTGAAAATAGACAATACAATCGAATCCATAAGGATTTAGTATATCTATTTGAATTCTATTCCTTAATTTCTTATATATGGATGGTTAATTCCTTATCCTTAATATATATAAGGTACTAAGATTACGAATATAGTTCGTAGGAAAGAATTCTTGATTGGTACGACTCTTTTATCTAATCGTGTAAGAAGAATAAGATGAAATAGAGCTTATGCTCTAGGACATCTTATTCTTTTTCTACGTGAATAATTAAAGTTTCTACGTGAATAATTAAATTAACCGACCAACTTCCTTCTGTATCAAACACTTTTTTAGAAATTATTTATTGCTATTTAATTATTGGAGGAAAAATATGAACGTAGAAGAACTAGTAGTATTCCTATTAAACGGAATACGTTCAGTTCTAACGGAACTTTGGAAAACCGCGTTGACAAACGCGTCTAAAAATCCTCGCTTGGCCTTTTCTTTTTGTTTTTGCGTATTGGTTGTTTTGGTGATTCTAAAAAAAAAAGTGGACCAAATCAGGGCCGAAGGCAACGAAAAAAAAAAAAACACAATAGAAGAAACAAAAAAAAAGGAAAAAAAGCGGAGAAAGGGAAACCCGAGAAAAAAAACGGGGGAAATAGACAGAAAAAAGAAAAAAGATAACATTTAGCGGAGTTGAACGCAGCTTAACCAGCTCATTAGTTTGAAAATAGACAATACAATCGAATCCATAAGGATTTAGTATATCTATTTGAATTCTATTCCTTAATTTCTTATATATGGATGGTTAATTCCTTATCCTTAATATATATAAGGTACTAAGATTACGAATATAGTTCGTAGGAAAGAATTCTTGATTGGTACGACTCTTTTATCTAATCGTGTAAGAAGAATAAGATGAAATAGAGCTTATGCTCTAGGACATCTTATTCTTTTTTTTTGAATTGCTTTATTCTGCAGTAGAAAATACTACTCACAAACATAAAGAAAAGGGAGTTTTCCAATCATTGACTCAAATCCACTGTTGAACTGAATCCCACTGAGTGGAATATGGAGGTACTTATGGAAGAACGGGCCAATCTAGTCTTTCACAATAACGTGATAGGTGGAACTGCAATTAAACGACTTATTAGCAGATTAATAGATCATTTCGGAATGGCATATACATCACACATCCTGGATCAAGTAAAGACTCTAGGATTCCGTCAAGCTACTGCTACATCTATTTCATTAGGAATTGATGATCTTTTAACAATACCTTCTAAAGGATGGCTAGCTCAAGATGCGGAACAACAAAGTTCCATTTTGGAAAAACATAATTATTATGGAAATGTACATGCGGTAGAAAAATTACGCCAATCCATTGAAATATGGTATGCTACAAGCGAATATTTGCGACAAGAAATGAATCCTAATTTTAGGATGACTGACCCCTTTAATCCAGTTCATATAATGTCTTTTTCGGGAGCTAGAGGAAATGCGTCTCAAGTGCACCAATTAGTCGGAATGAGAGGATTAATGTCAGATCCACAAGGACAAATGATTGATTTACCCATTCAAAGCAATTTACGTGAAGGACTGTCTTTAACAGAATATATAATTTCCTGCTACGGAGCCCGTAAAGGGGTTGTAGATACTGCTGTACGAACATCGGATGCTGGATATCTTACACGTCGACTTGTTGAAGTGGTTCAACACATTGTTGTACGTCGAACAGATTGCGGTACCATCCGCGGGATTTCTGTAAATACCCGAAATGGAATGATGACAGAAAGAATTTTGATACAAACATTAATTGGTCGTGTAGTAGCAGACGATATATATATAGGTTCACGGTGCATTGTCGTTAGAAATCAAGATATTGGAATTGGACTTATCAATCGATTCATAACTTTTCAAACACAACCTGTATTTGTTCGAACCCCCTTTACCTGTAGGAATACCTCTTGGATTTGCCGATTGTGTTATGGGCGGAGTCCCATTCATGGGGACCTGGTAGAATTGGGAGAAGCTGTAGGTATTATTGCTGGTCAATCTATTGGAGAACCGGGAACTCAACTAACATTAAGAACGTTTCATACTGGTGGAGTATTCACAGGGGGTACTGCAGAATATGTGCGAGCCCCCTCGAACGGAAAAATAAAATTTAACGAGGATTTAGTTCACCCTACACGTACACGTCATGGATATCCTGCTTTTCTATGTAATATAGAGTTGTATGTAACTATCGAAAGTCACGATATTATACATAACGTGATTGTTCCACCAAAAAGTTTTCTATTAGTTCAAAACGATCAATATGTAAAATCAGAACAGGTGATTGCCGAGATCCGCGCGGGAACATATACTTTTAATTTGAAAGAAAGGGTTCAAAAACATATTTATTCTGACTCAGAAGGGGAAATGCATTGGAGTACCGATGTCTATCATGCATCCGAATTTATGTATAGTAATGTACATATCTTACCAAAAACAAGTCATTTATGGATATTATCAGGAAAGTCGTGCAGGTCTGATACAATCCATTTTTTACTTCGCAAGGATCAAGATCAAATTCACCTTGATTCTCTTTCTAATGGAAAAAGAAATACCTCTCCTCTTTTTGTAAGTGATGATCACGTAAAACATCCATTTTTTAGTTTCAAGACTTTTGCTACAAAAGAAACGGGGATTAGCAATTATTCCATATTTAATCAAACCATATGTACAGATCATTCTCATTTTATGTATCCTGCTATTTTTCACGATACTTTTAATTTTTTGGCGAAAAGGCGAAGAAATAGATTTCTTATTCCATTTTCATTCCAATCGATTCAAGAACGAAAGAACGAACTAATGCCCCCTTACGGTGTCTCCGTTGAAATACCTATCAATGGTATTTTTCATAGCAATAGTATTTTTGCTTATTTTGATGATCCTCAATACAGAAGACAGAGTTCGGGAATTACTAAATATAGAACAACTATAGGAATAGGAATTCATTCCATTTTTGAAAAAGAAGATTCCATTTTTGAAAAAGAAGATTCCATTTTTGAAAAAGAAGATTTCATTGAGTATCGAGGAATCAAAGAATTAAATCCAAAATACCAAATAAAAGTAGATCAAATTTTTTTTATTCCCGAAGAAGTGCATATTTTACCCGAATCTTCTTCCATAATGGTACGGAATAATAGTCTCGTTGGAATAGGAACACCAATCACTTTCAATATAAGAAGTCGAGTAGGCGGATTGCTCCGATTAGAAAAGAAAAAAAAAAAAATAGAATTAAAAATTTTTTCTGGAAATATCCATTTTCCCGGAAAGGGGGATACGATATCCCGAGACAGTGCGATCTTGATACCACCCGGAACAGTAAAAAAAAAAAGGAAGGAGTCAAAAAAAATTAACAATTGGATCTATGTCCAATGGATCCCAACTACCAAGAAAAAGTATTTAGTTTTGGTTCGACCTGTAATTTTATATGAAATACCGGACAGTATCCATTTTGTAAAACTTTTTCCCCAAGATCTATTTCAGGAAAGGGATAATCTAGAACTAAAAGTTGTCAATTATATTCTTTTTGGAAATGAAAAATCCATTCAGGGAATTTCCGACACAGGGATTCAATTAGTTCGGACTTGTTTAGTCTTGAATTGGGATCAAGGCAAAAAAAGTTCTTCTATTGAAGAGGCCCCCGCTTCCTTTGTTGAAGTATGTACAAATGGTTTGGTTGAGTATTTTCTAAGAATTGACTTAGTGAAATCGAATACTTCATATATGCGAAAAAGAAATGACCCATCTGGTTTAGGATTGATCGCGGATAATGAATTGGATCGGATCAATATCAATCCATTTTTTTCTATTCATTCCAAGGCAAAAATTCAACAATCAATTAGCCAAAATCACGGAACTATTCGTATGTTGTTGAACAGAAATAAGGAATCCCGATCTTGGATAATTTTGTCATCATCTAATTGTTTTCAAATGGGATCATTCAACAATGTAAAATATCACAGTGGGATAAAAAAAGATCCTAGAATTCCAATTAATAATAAGAATTCGTTAGGCCCTTTAGGAATAGCCCTTCAAGTTGCAAATTTGGATTCACTTTACCGTTTCAAAACTTATAATCAGATCTCAATAATTAAAAATTTGCAACTTGACAAATTGACGGAAATTTTGCAAGTAATTAAATATTATTTTATGGACGAAAATGATCAAATTTTTAAACCGGATCTATACAGTAATATCGTTTTGAATCCATTCCATTTGAGTTGGTATTTTCTCCAGAATTATTATTCTGAAAAAACGGTTACAATAATTAGTCTTGGACAATTTATTTGTGAAAATATATGTATAGCTCAAATGAAAAACGGACCCCACCTAAAACTAAAATCGGGTCAAGTTCTAACCGTTCAAATGGATTCTGTAATAATAAGAGCGGCTAACCCCTATTTGGCGACTCCAGGAGCAACCATTCACGGCCATTATGGGGAGATCCTTTTTCAAGGAGATATTTTAGTTACATTCCTATATGAAAAATCGAGATCCAGTGATATAACACAAGGTCTTCCAAAAGTGGAACAGATATTCGAAATACGTTCGATTGATTCAATATCGATGAATCTAGAAAAAAGAATTGATGCTTGGAACAAGTGTATAACAAGAATTCTCGGCACTCCTTGGGGATTCTTGATTGGTGCTGAACTAACTATAGCGCAAAGTCGTATTTCTTTGGTTAATAAAATCCAAAAGGTTTATCGATCCCAGGGAGTACACATCCATAATAGACATATCGAAATTATTGTGCGTCAAATAACATCCAAAGTCTTGGTTTCAGAAGATGGAATGTCTAATGTATTTTTACCTGGCGAACTAATTGGATTATTGCGAGCAGAACGAACGGGACGTGCCTTGGAAGAAGCTATTTGTTACCGAGCTTTATTATTGGGAATAACAAAAACATCTCTGAATACTCAAAGTTTCATATCCGAAGCGAGTTTTCAAGAAACTGCTAGAGTTTTAGCAAAAGCCGCTCTTCGGGGTCGTATCGATTGGTTGAAAGGTCTTAAAGAAAATGTTGTTTTAGGGGGAATGATACCCGTTGGTACCGGATTCAAAAGAATAATGGACCGTTCACGGTCAAGGCAACATAAGAAGATTACCTTGGAAAAAAAAAAATTATTCGAAGTAGAAATTAGAAATCTTTTGTTCCATCACAGAAAATTATTGGATTAGAAATCTATATTGTCGTAATTGGTTTAGTTGGTATTTTCTTTTATGGTTCATATTCCGGATTGGGATCATCCCTGTAGTAATGGGATGAATTTTGTTTTCGAAATGAAAGCATACGAACTCAACAGGGATCCACTCTTTCTTTGATGAATTCGAGAGGGTCCCGTTGAGTTCTCCATAATCAGAATATTGATTTTTCTAAGTGACTCAATAGATAATTTTATGGTATGGTTCAAAAAACTCCATTTCCATTTTTTAGGATGTTTTTAAAAAATGAACTTCATTAATGGGTTCAAAACATTTTTTTCTGGATAATATCTGTCGATACTTTTTCTTTTAGAAAGAAAAGTAAAAGAAAGAAGAAATCACTTGATTTACTTCTTCTGAGTGGCGCTATAATAGAATAGAGTATTCTAAGAATTCTATTTTGTAAGAATTTTGAATTTGAATCTATTTTTTTCTGTAGAACCGAACCTTTTTGACACTATATTCATAGAATACTAATGGAATCTTACTCTAAATCTATTTTAGTCTAAAATAATATAATATAGAATCATTATTCATTTTTTTTAAGTTAATTTAAGGATTAAGGAAGTTGTATTTGGTGAATCAAATTTCCGCTCTTTTTTGTTTGTCCATTACTTCACTACGTATAAACAGGGACTCTAGGAAAAGACACACTATCCATCCTAGAATCCCGTTTTCCCCATTTCTATTTCTACTTTAAACCTAGCCTATTTTTTTAAAACCTAGCCTATTTTTTTAGGTTTAGTATCGAGTCGAATTTCATTCTATATACAATAGAAAAGGATTCATATATTTCTATTCTAGGACATTGAAATGTGAAAACAGCGACATAATCATACGGTTCGAATTAATTGTGGAGTTGAAAAAAAAAGCCAAGAACCAAAGTAAAATAGTCCTCTTCACAATATACATACTATGACTAATTCTACGGTACAAGGAATTTTCTAAATATAGTCGAAAAAAACTAGAAAGAACCGAAGGTCTTTACATAATTTATCAAAAAAAATGGAGTTCTTTTTACTAGCTTAATATGTTGATAAATCCAGATACCTAAAAATTCATTTCAGACAATTGAACCTTCTCAAATTGTTTCTTTTTAAGAACCAAAAAGATTTGTGCCAAAATAATAGATGCCAAGAAGAACAAGAGACCTTGGACACGTAACGGGTCTTGAAGCACTATTTCTGTATCCCCCTGACCAAATCCACCCACATTAGGATTACTCGTTAATGGTTGATCAAGTTTGATAGATTCACCTTCTGAAACAAGAAGTTCTGGTCCTGGCGGTATAATATCAATCACTTCACGTCCATCTGATGGAGCCACTATCGTTATTTCGTATCCACCCTTTTCTTTTCGTATAATTTTGTTTACTATACCAGTTGCTGTAGCATTATAAACATTATTATTACTCTTGCTCCCGTCAGGATAAATCTGACCCCTTCCTCTGTTCCCGCCTACGTATATAGGATATTTTAAGAAGTGAACATCTCTCTTAGTAGCGGGATCTGGAGAAAGAATAGGAAAGGTAATTTCACTATATTTCTTCCCGGGAACGGGGCCTACCACAATAATATTTTTTTTTGTGGGACGGTAGCTTTGAAAAGACAAATTACCTATCTTTTCTTTAATCTCTGGCGAAATACGATCAGGAGGGGCCAATTCAAAACCTTCTGGTAAAATAAGAACGGCCCCCACATTCAAAGCCCCTTTTTTACCATTAGCAAGAACTTGTTTCACTTGCATATCATAAGGAATTTGAACAACAGCTTCAAATACAGTATCGGGAAGTACCGCTTGTGGAACCTCAATATCTACCGGCTTATTAGCTAAATGGCAATTAGCACATACAATCCGGCCGGTAGCTTCTCGCGGATTTTCATAACCTTGTTGCGCAAAAACGGGATATGCATTTGAAATGGGGGCTCGAGTTATTATATATATCATGAGCAATACGGAAATGGATCGAGTAATCTCTTCCTTTATCCAAGAAAAAGCATTTTTAGTTTGCATGGTCCAATCATTGATCCTGAAAATTTCTACAATAAGATTAGGTAGGTTACTGGCACAGTTCCCTATCCATGATTCTGCTATTTATTTTCCTAGAATATAGGAAGAATACGAGTAGAACGAAAAAGAATAAGTTCCATTTTGAATGTTTAGCTTTTATATACAAAAAAACAAATTTTCTAAAATTTTAGAATAGGATCCGTGGATCAGTTTTTCAGTCATTCATTGAATGATAAATAACTACAAGCGACGGAGATACACGATTTAAATAACGGAAAATCCAGTATTTAAAAATTGTATCTAAAATGACCGGAAAAGTGGAAACAAGACCAGATATAATTTGATCATTCTGAGTAAATCCAAAATCTTTATAGACAGACCCAACCATTAGTTCCCAACCATGAGTCGAATGGAATCCTATACAAAAATCAGTTAATAAAAGAATCGAAAAAGCTTTTATTGTGTCACTTAAGTTATATAGAAATTCTTGAACCCAAGCGTTAAGAATAATGAGTTCTTGATTACCCCTAATAGAATAACCACTTAGAATAAGGAAACCTATTATATTTGTACAGAAATACAAAATCGTATGGATACGATCTTGGTTGTTCGTCTCGATCAATTGGATGATTTCTTTGTAGATTTCGATACGAAGGTTTTGTAAACGTGTTTCTGGGTATTCCTTTAGCATTTCATCCAAGAGGAACAGTTCCTCGAACTCTATGAATTTCTTTAAAAAACTTTTTTCTTGAATAATATTCAAGAAAATTTCGGATTCTTTCGTATTCCACCAATTAGGAATCCAAGATTCCAGACTTTTCTTAAATGTAAAAGAGATGCACCAGGGCAAAAAGACTATAGATGTAAGACATAGAAGGGGAATGAATGCTTTCTTTTTTGCCATTTTTCGTCTCAGTTTCATCTCATTTGTCAACTATATATAATTATAATCTTTCTATCAAGCATAAGTTCTATTACAAGTACTTAGAAGTAATAATATAGCCTATAAATATATCCATTTCGAATTTTTCATATAAATTGAGAATCTATTTTTCCTTTTTTATTTATCATTTGGAAGTTTTTTTTTCTTTATTTTTCATATAAATTGAGAATCTATTTTTCCTTTTTTATTTATCATTTGGAAGTTTTTTTTCTTTTAATTTGGAAAAAAAGAATACAAAATAATATAGAAATCAAATAAGAAAAAATAATCCACAGCCAATTTGAATGAAGAAAAAAAATCGTCTTTCAAAAGCTATTAATTAAAAATGAAATAGAAAAATAAATGCTTTAAGAAAGCATTTATTTTTCGAAATTTTTTTCATACAACGATTTGCATTGGTAGACTCAAGAATATGGGACGATTTCCATTGGTATACTCAAGAATCTGGACAAGTCCCAAGCTTTTTGTATAACGTTGCGTGGAGTCCTATCATAATAATTATCAACAGGAGTCAAGGGAATGGTCCCCTGTTCTCTGGTTTGTATATAAAGGACACCACTACTAGGTTCTGGATTAGGGTTAGCTTGTAGTACGAGGGACTGAATATCTTCCATACGAACTCGGAGAAAAATACGACGATATGTTCCGGGAAATCCGTAACGAAAAAAACAAACCATTCGATTTTTTTTATCGAAAAAATTATAGCCACTTCCCACATCCCAAAAAAAAAGAAGCCACCAATGTAAACTTAGAAAGAGACCCGCGATTCCATAGAAAGTAAGCGTGACCCCTTGTGGCAAAAAAGGAACTACAAATTCGGACGAAATGAAAGAGAAAAAATGCCTACCATAATAACTGGAAACGGAAATATATAACACCCCTAATGAACCTAAAAGAGTGAAAGAAGCCCAGAAGAAATTGATTGTTTTTTTGGACCCCGGTACAATGTCAAGCCATGCGTCTTGTGAACGACAACCATGTTTTTCTGATCCCCAACTAATTAATTTTGGAACATGAACCAATAAAGCAGACATTACAATTAATACAAGGCCCACTAAAAACACATAAACGTTTATCATAAAATGGGTACCTCAATTTCGTATTACCTGTTATTTTTTGTTGATTGGTATATTAATATTTTTGTTGTTATATTAACCCCGCCTTAATCCTATATTAGGCTTATATAATATTAATACGACTACTTTTGTTTTTTAATTTAAGAGAATTATTCTTAAAAAATGGAACAAAATAACAAATCCAAATAAATTTAACTTTATAAAAAAATATATATATATGAGACTTGTACCTACCGCCCGTATCTAAAAAATCTTGTTTTTTTGAACATGAAGAAATAAAGAAGCCATTGCAACTGCCGGAAATACTAGGCCCACTAAAGGAACAAAAAGGGACGGTAAGTTTATCATAAAATGGGGTACCTCAATTTCATATTACCTGTTATTTTTTGTTGATTGGTATTTTTATTAATATTAAAATTTTGATTTTTTTCTTATATTGGAATAAAGATAGTCTATAATCACTAGAATTCATATAGACTTATACTAAGTCTATTTTAAAAATTATACTACGTATAGCTATAAAATTATACGCAGTAGAAGAGATATGAATATATAAATATAGATCTACGCATTATATATGGAGTATACGGAATAAGTAAGTATAGAATATAATAATATAATAAATCTATAATCAAAGAAAAAAATGAATAAGATTTATTACGAATCAAAAGGAAATCTAAAAATAATAAAGATTTTATTAAAGATAAGGAATGTAGAACGAAATAACGGGATTTATTTTGCCCTCTATTTCTACAAGAAACATGTCTATGATAATAAATCTTTTGATTATTCTTAGTATTTTTCTATTTTTATCTTATTACTTTCCTCTTCTGGAGAAGTTACTCAGGTTTAGATGTATACATAGGGAAAGCCGTGTGCAATGAAACACGGCTTGGGGAGGGATTTTTTATTGTTTTATTTGATTAAACAATGCATTTTCTACTCCATCCGACTAGTTCCGGGTTCGAATCCCGGGCAACCCATTTGAATTATTCAAAAAGAAAATAGAGTATAAAAAATAAGGTGGAAATAATGAATAGGTAGATCCATCTATTCATTATTTTCACCTAATCTTATCAACTATTGGATGATTTTTCTAAAATCATCAAATCGAAAAAGAAACGAATTAGGTACCAAATAACGAGTAAAAGGAAACGGATTACTAAAAGTAAAAGTTTTTCGTTGTTCATTCTATATCTATCTATTTTCTAGAAAATATCTCATGATTTGCTCTCATTCTTCATCGAATCACATGAAGAGATTTAGCAAGAATGGAATTTCTGGTCTTTATTATTTTACAAAATAAGATGAACTTTTCCCTAACTACGTCTATGAAATAGCCATATGGCTATTTCATAGACTATGAACAAAGACCGAGAATTCTGTTTTATCTATATACACAATATCGACAATAATATAAGAATATATAGAAACAGAAGAATAATGAATAGCTTGAGACGATCCAGGTCCCTTTCGATAGATGTCCAAATCCATACCAAAATCCGACTGATTACAAAACAGCCTATGGCCATCATCATTTCTAGGGAAGGATTCCTGTAAATTAGGAATGTTCGACCGTCCGGCAATTTTATGTATTCATAGAAAGGGCCGGTCGAGTAAATCCAACCACCTAATGCTCGAGTCAGGTCAGAAGTCTTCGGCAGTATGAATCTAGCTAATTTTATGCTGACCCGTAATCGAGCAAAGAGGAATGCTCGATTCAGGTCAGAAGTATTAACTAGTATCCACGTTGTTATTCTTATTGCCAAGTTCAACAGACCACAAAAGACCACTAGTTGGGGGTTTTTAACTATTTCTAATACTATTTTATATGAGATAGTATATAGCTGATAGACAACCAGTTTTAGCTTTTGACCCGAAATTCGGGCAAGCCACTTGCACTGGCCAATGAAAATAGAAGCCTCTTTCTTGATTATACGTAGCCATGAGTTTTCTCCCATATAAAGTTGCTCCTTTTTTTATCCCTATTTTGATTTTGATTTTAATATATATTTCAACCAACTCATTAATTTAGTTGGTTGAAATATAGTAAGATGGGGACCCACCACCCACCCTAGAGCATAAGCTCTATTTTATCGGATTCTACGTGCATAATCCGAGCCTATTTTCCAAATAATCAAGCCTTCCTCACTACGAGTGCTAGTCATCATCTTATTGATCAGCTTAGTACTAACTGGACTAATTTTAGTACTAACTAGATTCCAAAGCTTAGTACTAACTGGACTAATTTTAGTACTAACTAGATTCCAAATTTTACAAATATCAATTGTGACTGGCTGAAAAATGTGAAAATGGAAGTTCCCCCTAGAAAAGAATAGGTTGACGAAGATATGGAATTTCATTTTTTTCCTCTCCTTTTATTTTTATTTAGTTTATTCCAATATCTTTTTGTCATTTATCCCCACGCGATAAATTGACAAAAAGATACCAAGTATCCTGGAATAGGAATAATTAATTGTTCCGATGGAACAAAGATATTATTAAGGAATAGAATTCAAATAGATATACTAAATCCTTAATAATATCGATTGTGTTGTCTAGTTTCGACCGAATGATGAGATGAATTTTATTATTTTTTTTTTCTCTCTATGCTATTCTCTATAGAGATAGAGAATAGCATAGAGAGACTACTATTTGAATAAAAAAAACAAAATAATAAACAGAGTGTTCTTATTCAAAACGCCCTGTGATCTTCAACCAATTCTGTGCTTCAATATAATTACCTGGGGTAAGGGCTATAGCTTGTTTCCAATATTCAGAAGCTTTATCAAACCAAGATTCTGCAATTTCAGAATCTCCCTGTCGAATGGCCTGTTCTCCGCGGTCGGAATAGGTGAGTCAATTCCTTCCCTTAGAACCGTACTTGAGAGTTTCCTGACTCATACGGCTCACCAGTCAATTCTCTTGATCTTCCATTTTTTCTGGAGTTAACAAGAAGAAAAGATATTAATTACATGAGTTTCAAACTTGAATTTGGATTAATCATTTTATTTAATCCTTTGTTTTTAGTTTTATCTTTTATCCTACCTTCCGAAGAATAAAGCCTCGACATTAACACTAACGCTCTTATTCGAATTTTATGAATGAAAGGTAACTATCTCGATTTCATATATCATATATACTTTTATATATATATGATATATCCATTTCTATAGAATCCTTGAGAAAGACTTTTCTTATGAAGAAAAGACTTACTATCTTTGGGATCTGATACTACACCGCTGCTCAAAACCTTAGGGGATCCACTTTATTACATAAGTAGATTCCTAATCTATCATCATAGAAGTAAGCAGTTCTTGTTGTATCGGCCAAAAACCGTGTTAATTGATCTTTACGGTGCTTCCTCTATCAATTAGATCTTTTTTTTATCCATAGAAAAAAAGTATCTAGGCATATATATTCGATTTCTTCACTTCATATTTTGACTTCTATGAAGTTTATTTCTTTGCTACTGCTCATAAAAATCGTTCTTTCGAACGATATATGTATGTAGAAAGCCTATTTTTCTATTTTTTTTGTCTAGTATTTATTAGTATTAGTGGAGTTTTTTTTTCTTTTCTTTTTTCTTTCTATAGTGGAGATAGTCGCACGTAATGACAGATCACGGCCATATTGTTAAAAGCTTGAGGTAAGAAAGGATTTCGTTCGAGTGCCCGAAAATAGTATTCCAAAGCTTTTGTATGTTCTCCGTTACTTGTGTGTATAAGGCCTATGTTATAAAGTATATAACTTCGATCATAGGGATCAATTTCCAGTCGCATAGCCTCATAATAATTCTGTAAAGCTTCCGCATAATTTCCTTCAGATTGAGCCGACATCCGTTACGGTCGTCATTCGGTTCAAAGAATCTCCGTTCCAGAACCGTACGTGAGATTTTCATCTCATACGGCTCCTCCTTTATGTGTATAATGAAATGATAAACATCCATGGAATCAAATCAAAAAAGATTGTAATATTCTCATTATCAACTGAGTGGGACTAGTGTTTTTACACGAAATCTCTAGCCAACCTTCCTGTAAAAGATCTTTTATTAACATCAAGTAGGTTATTACTGGATAAATAGTAACTTCAACAATGACTTTGTCCTCAACGCCGCTTTGATTTGCCGGAATTAGTCACTTCAACAGTCTTCGATGGTTCTATGGGTATCCAAAATACGAACGAGATGGATGTTTATTGTCCCAACCATTCTAGTTAGTCCCAATCCCGATCAGAAAGGAAGGATTTTTTTTACAAAGTTTTCTCGTGTTGTTGATTCCTGAACGTAGTGCTTCTTCCCCCACGCGGCCTATTGGTACTAGTGGAGTAGGATTAACCTAACCCCATAGGTATAGGTATAACCTTTCGCTTAATACTAAAAACCTAAATGGAAGCATATGAGGCTGCATTAATCGGGAATACACGACAGAAGGGATTAATTACTTTATTTCCCAATTTCACCTTCAGCAAGCGTAGGTTTTTTTTTTCAAAATTTTTTGCTTTCTCTCCGAAGAATGTATTTTTCTCCTAAGACTGAGATCGGTAAAAAAAAAAAGAATCAAATCGCACCATCTCTGTAATAAGTGAATGCCTCCCTTTCTCCAGAAGTTGTCGGAATTATTCGTAATAAGATGTTGGCTACAATGGTAAAGGTCTTATCAATAAAATTTCCATTTATCCGAGATCTAGTCATGGGTAGCAATCCATTCTATAATTTCATTTTTTTTTATCGCGTGATAAAAGAATCCCCAAACAAAGGAATTATACAATACAGTACGAGATAACGTAAAAATGGACTTATTAATCAAATTACTTTATCCTACGGCAGGCCTCGAAGTAAGGGTTTAAAAAAAAAAAAATAATTTCTTTCTTTTTTTTAGTTTCAATTAAATTAATTGAGTGCGCCTACGCAAATGGAATAAGAATGCCTCGCTATTGACTTGGTTTAGGGACATAATCATTATGTAGGAGAGATGGCCGAGTGGTTCAAGGCGTAGCATTGGAACTGCTATGTAGGCTTTTTGTTTACCGAGGGTTCGAATCCCTCTCTTTCCGCACCCTTATCAAGTTCATCAATGTTACTGACCTCAATGTTTGAGATAAAAATAGATACCACTATTCCAACTTTGGTATGGATTCTCTATTCCAAATTTTTTTCTTTAATATAGAAATATAGAAATTAACATAGAAAATAGTGGAATAAAGGGGGCAAGGAATAACCATTTTCCTATACCCATGTCTACCTTTCTTTTTTTTAATGAAAGATGAAAAAAAAATCCAGTGGATTGCAAATTTATGCAAAATGCTTGTCGATTTGTAAAATGTTTAATATATTTTGAACATCTTCTACGCGAAAATGTTCAATTTTCATAAGGTCTTCTTGACTCTTATTCAAAAGTTCCAATAATGTATGTATATCAGACTTTTTAAGACAATTATAGATCCTGGGAGGCAATTCTAATTGGTCAATAAAAATGGATTTCAATCCAATTTCTTTTTTTTTTTTCCTTAGTTTATCCTTAACTAATCTATCATGAAAAGTAAAAAGGGGTAAAGTAACTTTGTGTTGATTGTTTTCAAAATTCAAGTTTTCTTCTTCTGCGTGTAAAAAAGGAATAAACAAATCAATCAAATTCCGGGAGGCTTCATAAAGTGCTTCCTTAGGGGTTAAACTTCCATTTGTCCATATTTCGAGAAAGAGTATCTCTTGTTTTTCATTACCGTTCACATAAGAATGAATACTATGATTTGCATTTCTAACAGGCATGAATACGGCATCTATAGTATAACTTCCATCTTGAATGTTGTCTATTGTTTTTATACGATATCCCCGCTTCCTCTCAATTTGTAATTCAATACACAAATTAATAGGTTCTGTTAGGTTAGCTATATGTTGTGTATTATCCACGATTTCCACCGAAGGTGGTAAAATAATGTCTTGAGCTGTTACATATCCAGGACCTTTGAAACAAATGGACGCGTCTCGAGTTCCATACAGATTACTTCTCAATACAATTTCTTTCAAATTCATTAAAATTTCATGTATTGATTCTTGAATACCTACTATGGTAGAATATTCATGTGGTATTTTCTCAGATTTTGCACGTGTGATACATGTTCCCTCTATTTCTCCGAGCAAAATTCTTCGCATTGCAATGCCTATTGTATCTGCTTGACCTTTCATAAGTGGAGACAGAATAAAGCGTCCATAATAAAGACGCTTACTGTCTACCCTTGATTCAACACACTTCCACTGTAGTGTCTGAGTTGATACTTTTACTTTTTCTCGAATCATAGTAATATATTTTTATTAAACTCGTGATTTAATTGTTTATTTCTCTTGAAATATCTTTCTTGAATGTTTATTTATAGTTTTATATACGTCTTTTTTTAGGAGCCCTACATCCATTATGTGGCAGAGGTGTTACATCCCGTAGAAACTTTAATCGTATACCACTTCTTAAAATAGCTCTTAATGCCGCATCTCTTCCTGGACCGGGACCTTTTATCATGACTTCTGCTCGTTTCATGCCTTGAGCGACTACTGGTCGAATAGCATTTCCTGCTACGGTTTGAGCGGCAAACGGTGTACTCCTTCGTGAACCTTTGAATCCACATGAACCGGCAGAGGACCAAGAAATCGCCCGACCTCGTAGATCTGTAACAGTCACAATGGTATTGTTGAAACTAGCTTGAACATAAATAACCCCCCTATGTATTTTACGAGGATGCTTGCGCGAACCAATACGTCCGTTTTTACGTGAACCAATTTTTCGTATAAATTTTGCCATTTTTTATTATTTTAAAAAATATAAGTTCGAAATATATGGATATATCCATTTCCTGTCAAAAACGGATTCTTTACTATTTTCTAACTACTTATTCTATTCTATGCTATTGTATTCTATAATTCGATTAATATAGAATACCATTTTTGAAATATCAAGCAGTAAGCAATAATATTAATTATAATACTTATAACTATAGACTAGATTGGAATATAGAATCTAAATTATAATTTTTTTATGATTTAGTATTTAATTAAGAAAATAGATAAGAAAATTGAATTTTATTATCATTTTTTTTTATTTGCATTCGGTACTTTCTTTTTAATAGAAAGCTTTTGTGAAAATATTATCCTTGTCTTTGTTTATGTTTTGGATTGGAACAAATTACTATAATTCGACCTCGCCTGCGGATCAATCGACATTTTTCACAAATTTTACGAACAGAGGCTCTTACTTTCATATTTTGAACTCCTTAATTTAAACTTAATGCTGAATCTATATATTGGAAGAAAATAGGGTTTCCTTACATTTTTAACTTCAACGTGTTTTTCCTAAAAAACAGGTTGAAGTTACAAAATAGTCTAATTAAATTAAGTGACTTATACTTCGATTTTTTCCCTTACCGGTCGTATCCATAAAGTACGTCGAATTTTTTTTGAAACATAGACTAGAATCTCATTTTTATTCTATTTCTCTAAAGCAACCTGGAACATACCCTCAGAAGTGATTCAGTAATTAATTAAATGAAATCTTCATGAATTTTTATTTCTATTCTAGTTAAATCCTCTTCACACATTCACTAATGTATCGAGAGTAATATTAGAAATCTGTTTTTTCTCTACTCCATTCACAATAATGTATCGAAGTTTTTCATAGAATTCGAATATGGGCAAAATTATCATTACCATATATAACATAAAACTTCTCCGCCGATTCTTTCTAATCTAGCCTCTCGATCTGTCATTATACCCCTAGAAGTAGAAAGAATTACAATTCCCATTCCTCCTAAAACTCTCGGAATTTGTTGATAGTTAGAATAGATTCGTAGACCTGGTGTACTGATCCTTTTTAAATTTAAAAAAGTTTTATACGATCTTTTCCTATTTCTTCTATACCGTAGAGTTAAAACATAAAAGTCTTTTTTGCTTTCTCGATGTTTTCTGACGTTTTCAACAAGACCCTCTTGTACAAGAATTCTCACAATGAGTTCGATAATATTAGTACGTGGTAGTTGAACTATTCTTTTTCCATTCCTGTCAGCATTGCGTATCAAGGTTAGTATATCAGCGATAGTATCTTTACACATGATCGATTATTGCTCCTTACTTTCGATATAATCAACGTGCTCGCGTTTTTTTTTTTGATTTTTTATTTTTTGATTCAATAAAATATCTAATATTGAATAGGAGAATATAATAATACTCTAGTCTGTATAGAAAATATTATTCTAATTAGGATAATGTAAATATATAATATAGAATATTAAAAAACAAAAAAAAAAAGATAGAAAGAAAATGAACGAATGACCTATTATCATAGTTCTAATACTTTAAGAATCTATTTCTTTTCTATATTCCATGCTCCAGATACTCGAATAAATATCTGACGGGGTAAAGCCATCTCTATCAAGAGAAGATGACGTATCTATTTTATGTTCTGTACTATCAATAGGATCAATTATAACAAGTCACACACTCATATTCCGGAAATACAGAAACAAAGAAGTTTCGCGGTCGAACTACCAAATCAAAAAGGAATGGGCTAAAAATGAACGATCTAAATGCTAAACTTGTTATAAACTATATAGATAATCTTATACGGAATTCGAATTCAGAATTCTATTTGTAAAAAAAAATAGATAGAATTCTGAATTCGAATTTTTATTTTGAATATATATATATTTCCTTCCTATTCATTCAAGTGATAAATAATATATCGATATCACAATCTCGTATTATAATACCTCGGGTGCTAATGAAACTATTTTAGTAAAATTTAACTGTCTCAATTCTCGGGCTATTGCGGAAAAAATTCGAGTTCCTTTTGGATTTCCTTCTTTATCAACGAGAACCGCCGCATTATCATCATACTTTATTATTATACCATTACTACGTTTGAGTTCTTTACAAGTACGTACAATTACAGCTCTGATCACTTCTGATCTTTCTAAAGATGAATTTGGTACGGCTTTTTTGATTACAGCAACAACAATGTCACCAATATAAGCATACCGTCGATTACTAGCTCCTATGATTCGAATACACATCAATTCGCGGGCTCCGCTATTATCGGCTACATTTAAATAAGTTTGAGGTTGAATCATATCATTTTTTTTTTTTTATCTTTCAGTCAAAAAGTTGAAATAAAAAAAATATTCTGTGTTCAAAAAAAAAAAGAAACCTACAATTGCCACTTTTTTCATACTAAAGATCTCTTTCGTTCTAAATGATTATTCAGAAAGAATGAATTGAGTTCGTATAGGCATTTTGGATGCCGCTATTGAAATAGCCTTTCTAGCTATATTTTCAGGGACCCCTCCCATTTCATAAAGTATTTTGCCGGGTTTAACGACAGCTACCCAATATTCGGGAGATCCTTTTCCCGAACCCATACGCGTTTCTGTAGGTCTTACTGTAACAGGTTTGTCTGGAAATATACGTACCCATATTTTTCCACCCCGGCGAACATTTCGTGACATTGCCCGTCGCCCTGCTTCTATTTGTCTAGATGTGATCCAAGCGGGCTCAAGTGCCTGAAGAGCATATTTTCCGAAGCAAATTTTATTACCTCGATAGGCTTTTCCTTTCATTCTTCCTCGATGGTGTTTACGGAATCTGGTTCTTTTGGGGTTATAGTTGATGGTTGTTTCTCAATTCCATCTCTATTACAGAACCGTACATGAGATTTTCACCTCATACGGCTCCTCGCGAATAAATCGACTGAAAAATATTTCACCTATAATTAATTGAAAATAATAATGAAAATAATATATAACGTTCTCACACCAAAGCAAAGTAAGATAGACAACTGCATCTTCTTGCATTTTCTTTTTTTCTTTTTTATGCCAATTGGAGTTCCCAAGGTCCCTTTTTTAGTGCCGGGAGACGATGAGGCATCTTATACAATCGACTTTTCCAAGAAAGATTTAGGTCAAGAAGTAAACGGTGGATCTAGTAGAAATTTTTATATCTTGCTTTGATATATAACGAAATATGGATTCTTATAGACCATTTTCGCTATCCGTATCTAATTTCTCATATTTCGAAATTAAAAAAATCCACATTTTCGCGGGCGAATATTTACTCTCTCATTAAAAATTTAAGATTTAATGTTGGGTTAGTCCACAACTCCTAAAAAAAATGAATTCTTAGTTTCTTCCGCCATCCCATCTAATGAATCGGTAAGATTTTTCATTTTAATATAATCTTAGGTATTCACAGGTTTCGTCGTTCCCATCGCTTTTCGATTTATGGTTAGGTCTAAATTCTATAATGGAGCCTTTTTAATATTAATAAGATTTCATTTTTAAAAAATTTTCTTATTTATTTGATTCTTTTTTTGTTGAATCAACCTTCTCAGTTTTATTGATTCGCGGCTCTTGATTCGTTTATTCTAGGAATATATTCATCCATATATGGATGAATTTTGAATATGAATGCTTTATTACACTACCTTTTATAAGATGACCCATTAGACCTTTACATAGTAGAATTCTATATCCAAGATATCTTTTTTTCTATCTTTCTTTCACCCCTTCATTTATCTGTATATTCTTATTGCTTTACAACTAATAATCACATTCTTTTTTATTTCAGTTGCTATAATTCAATTCTATCACCACGTAGTTCTTTATATCCAGATAATGGGAAGCGATGAGTAGGTTATTAATTCTTTAGTAATAAATTCTACGAATTTTTGTAGAAATTTAACCACTCTCAAAAAAACCAACGAGTCACACACTAAGCATAGCAATTCCTTCACTATAAAATAATTCATTTTTTTATTCAATCTTATAAAATTTGTCATTTCTTCTTTAGGAATAAGCGTGTAGTAAGAATTCGTCATTTTTTTTTTAGCAAAAGATGGAACCTTAATATAGAAGGAAAATTTTATTTTATTAGTCGTTGTTTAGAACTATCCAAACTTTGATTCCCAATACCCCATAAATAGTTCGAACTGGATAGGAACAATAATCCATTTTAGCTCGAATGGTTTGTAGAGGAACCCTACCTTCTCTGAACCATTCGACACGTGCAATTTCTTTTCCGTCGATACGTCCCGAAATTTGTACTTGAACTCCTTTTGTACCTGCCTGTTCAGCTAATTCAATAGCTTGTTGGATTGCTTTACGAAACGAAATTCTTTTCTTTAATTGTACAGCTATAAATTCTGCAAGAATATTAGGGTCTCTATAAACATTTTGAATTCTTGTAATTGCAATCTTGATTTTTCGGTTCACACAATTAAGTTTTTTTTGTACATTAGTCTGTAATTCTTCGATTCTTCTTCGAGGCTCCCACTCTGTGAATAACTTTGGTGAAAGTCCTACATAGATTTGAATCACATCGATTCTTTTTTTAATCTTTATTCGTCCAATTCCCTCGACACCAGAGGCTATTCTTACTGTTTTTTGTAGATAATTCTTGATACAATCTCGTATTATTTTATCTTCTTTTAGATTCTCGGAATAATCTCTTGGTTGTGCAAACCAAATAGAATCATGATTTTGAGTTGTACCAAGTCTGAAACCGAGCGGATGTATTTTTTGTCCCATAATTCCTCACTACTCTATATAAAATGATACGTCTTATTTGTCTACTTTAATTTATTTCTTTTTTATATATATATATATAAAGATATATTTATATATCTTTATAACTAAGTCAATGAGTTATAAAGCTATATAAATATAGCTTTATAACTCATTATAACTCATTAACTTAGTTGGTTGAAATATATGATTGTGAGTAGTATTTTCTGCTGCAGAATAAAGCAATTCAAAAAAAAATAATAAGATGGCAAACACCCTAGAGCATAAGCTCTATTTCATCTCATTCTACGTGCATAATCCGAGGCTATTTTCCAAATAAGCAAGAATTCCTCACTACGAGCGCTAGTCATCATCTTATTCATCAGCTTAGTACTAACTGGACTAATTTTAGTACTAACTAGATTCCAAATCTTACAAATATCAATTGTGACTGGCTGAAAAATGTGAAAATGGAAGTTCCCCCGCGAAAAGAAGAGGTTCACGAAGATATTGAATTTCATTTTTTTATTAACCCCCCCCCAGGTTTAGTTTAAGTTTATTTATTAAATTCACCTTAGAAAAACGAAGGTGACGAGATCTAGTCTGATATTTTGTTTGTATACGTATTAAATAAATTCACCTTAGAAAAACGAAGGTCAACGACGAGATTTAGTGTCATTTTTTGTATGCCTCCTGAAGTTTTGAGTAGATGAAAATTCTCCCAATTTATGGCCTACCATACGATCTGTTATATAAATCGGTAAATGCTCTTTACCATTGTGGATAGCAATGGTATGCCCAACCATTGTAGGTATAATAGTTGATGTTCTGGACCAAGTTATTATGACTTCTTTTTCTCCTTTTGTGTTAAGCTTATTTATTTTTCTTAATAAATGAGTCGCTACAAAAGGATTTTTTTTTTGTGAACGTGTCATAGTTAATTATTTGTCCTCCAATTTCGAAAACTATTTTTAAAAATAAAATGATATGATCTTTCAAAAAAGAAAATCATATAATGATTTTAGTAAATCCGTTTTTTTTTTTCTTTTGTAAAGACGAAAAAACAAATTGTATTTTCTCTACTCTACACTATTTACTACGGCGACGAAGAATCAAATTATCACTATATTTATTCCTTTTTCTAGTTCTTCTTCCAAGTGCGGGATAACCCCAAGGAGTTGAGGGTTTTTTTCTACCAATTGGGGCCTTCCCTTCACCACCCCCGTGTGGATGGTCTACAGGGTTCATAGCTACCCCCCTTACTACAGGACGCTTACCTAGCCAACGTTTAGCTCCGGCTCTGCCCAAACTTTTCTGGTTTGCCCCAACATTCCCTACTTGTCCGACTGTTGCTGAGCAGTTTTTGGATATCAAACGGACCTCTCCAGAAGGTAATTTTAATGTTGCTGATTTCCCCTCTTTTGCAATCAGTTTCGCTACAGCACCTGCTGCTCTAGCTAATTGCCCCCCCCTTCCAAGTGTTATTTCTATGTTATGTATGGCCGTGCCTAAGGGCATATCGGTTGAAGTAGATTCTTCTTTTTGATCAAGCAAAACCCCCTCCCAAACTGTACAAGCTTCTTCCAAAGCATACGGCTTTCTGGATGTAGATTATAATAATAATATCTATACACATGGATGGACTTATATATATCTTAAAATTCTTATATTATTTTTATTATATCTGACATAACGACGTACCACATGAGTGGATATATAATATAGGAATCTATATCTGCCAAATCACTCATGTTATGATCTTCTACATCCTAGGTCTTTCTGTTCCTTCATCTGGCTTATGTTCTTCATGTAGCATTCAGACCGAATGACTCTATTAAATTACGTTGCTACTTACACATAGTACGGGTAACGTAGGAGACAGTTCTATTTTTCCCCGGGAGAATCCCTAGAATTACCACAGCTTAGCTTTCCATTTGCCTCTGACCATCAAATGAAATGTGAATAACCCGTGTCTTCCCCCCTTTGAAACAAGGAGCGCTTCGTATTCTGTCGGTGCTTAAAACAATTGTGTCTTCTCCATATTACTATATCTCTAGGGTCAATAATTTTATAGGAGGAACTACCGAACTCAATCACTTGCTGTCGTTACTCTTCAGTTTTCTGTTGAAGTCTATCCTGTAGAGGTACTCAAATTGGATCCGTGATCGATTTCTAGGTTTCGCCGTAAACCTAATTGGTTACTTCCAATTACGTAAATAAATAGTTCAAACCGCACTCAAAGGTAGGGCATTTCCCATTTTTATAGGAACTTCTGTACCATAAACAACGGTATCTCCAATTATAGCCCCTCTGGGGTGTAAAATATATCTTTTCTCACCATCCCCATAGTGTATGAGACAAATGTGTGCATTTCGATTAGGGTCGTATTCTATAGTTATGATTCTACCATATATGTCTTTTTCATTCCGTCGAAAATCAATTTTACGGTATAGACGCTTATGACCCCCCCCTCTATGCCCTGCGGTAATGATTCCTCTAGCATTACGGCCTTTATCACAATGATGCTGTCCAGAAATCAAACGATTTCGTGAATTAGATTTCACTTGACTGTCTACGGCTCCATTGCGTGTGCTCGGGATAGAAGTTTTGTATAAATGTATCGTCATGCTATGCTATTAAGTGTATTTTTTTTTATTTATTTTCGTTCTAAGAGATGGAATAGAATAACCCGGTTGAAGCGTAATGATCATACGCTTGTAATGCATTGTATGTCCCATAATAGGGCGCGTTCTTCTACCCTTTATTGGGAGTCGATGACTATTCATAGCTATTACCTTGACATCAAAGAAGAGTTCGACCCAACGTTTTATTTCTGTCCTAGTTGATCTTGATTCGACATTAAAAGTATATTGATTTTTTGCGAATAACCGAATACTTTTGTCTGTAAATACTGCATATTTTATTTCATTCATAAATCTATTTTCTTCCCTATGAGTTCTAGTATCAATAAGAATACTAGTTTTTTTTACTGTTCATCTATTTTAATTTGAATATACCACACCAATTCATTATGTATGGATGATGAGATTCCATTGATACAGAGCCAATGATTCGATTTTCTCTGACGGATGGTCAGAACTTCGTCTCGACTCCAATCCTACGAAGCTGAGAGGTCCACTACAGATCAGAAATTCTTGAAGTCAAGAAATTACTTATTTAGAAATTAGTGATATTCTAAAATGGTTTCCATTATTTCGAATAAAATGGAGACTAGTATCTGAGTATACTAATATTCAGATTATATTATCCACTATGAATCTATTCGAATAGAAATTGATTCATTCTTTATACTACAAAATTTAGAGTATATTTATACTAATTTATACTACTAGTATAACTAGTATGGAGTATTTAGTATTCAATATAGTACTACTTTCGATATAGTATAGTACTACTATGTGTCGTAAATAGTATATAGTACTCATAGTAGTACTATATCGAATATATTTGTAATGACAGATATTAGATAGAAATCGAAGTAGTATCGGTAGTAATATTAGGGCTATACGGACTCGAACCGTAGACCTTCTCGGTAAAACAGATCAAACTATTATTATCAAAATGATTTGAATTGTTTGAAAGACCCAACGTGCATTTTTTTTTGCATTGGGCTTTTTCATTAACTGATAGAAATATCAATTAGTCTACCATCTTTTTTCTTTACACAAAGAAAAAGGAAATGACTCCCTGTGCTCTGATTTCTTATTTCTTATTTAGATTAAAATCTAAGAGCACTACCAAAGTTTTTCAAAGAAGAAGGTTATCCTGACGTAGGTCTGCTTCTGGCTTGAATCAACTTAAGTTAAATGGACTCTCTATCAACCTACTTAACTAAAAATATCAAATAGGAAATGAAACTTCATACACCTTAAAGTTCATAAGATAGGAAGAAAAGAGAATTTTTCTGAGGTCCCTAGACTCATTGCCTAGCATTGAATAGATTGAGTATTCACCTTATCAATATCTCAAATCCATTATGGATTCTATTTGACGTCTAAATCCTTTGTCAGGCTATTGTTCTCTTATGGAGTAAGACATCGATTTCTCAATAAGATCAACTCTTTTAATTACATGATGGACTCCTATGAAAAAAAACATTGGCGCGTGTGTAAACGAGGTGCTCTACCTAACTGAGCTATAGCCCTTGTGCTTTTGATACATATTTTATCATATTCGAGAAATAAATTCTTGTCAAGATGAATATTACATGATCCATCTCTTTGATTGATATTGCGTTGGTATTGTTTAGAATAAGTAATATAACATTCAAAATCCATTGATCTGATAGACAGGTACTTTTTTTTTATTTAGGATGATAAATGACCTACTTAACTCAGTGGTTAGAGTATTGCTTTCATACGGCAGGAGTCATTGGTTCAAATCCAATAGTAGGTAAGGTATAGCTAGAACTTATTAGATACCATACCATTGATTTCGATATCTAATAAGTTTTTCTCTTCACCCTTTCTTATTGTAATTTTCTATCTTTTTCTATTCTATCTATTTTTTTTTTTCAATTTTAAATTATTTGGCTGCACTAACTTGTTACGAGATGGTATTGATAGCCTCTACTCGTGTCCTAGCTCGTCGGAGAGCTAGATTTGCCTCAATTGTTTGTCTCTTGCCCTTGGCCTTATTCAAGTTAGCTTCTGCTATTTTAAGAGTTTGTTGTGCTTCTTGTGGATCAACGTCACTACCCCTTTCCGCATCATTTGCTAAAATAGTGATCTCATTATTGCCTATTCTAGCAAAACCGCCCATCAGAGCCACCGTTAACCATCGGTCGTTAAGTCGTATTTTCAAAATACCTATATCTAAAGCTGTGGCAATAGGCGCATGGTTTTTTAATACCCCAATCTGTCCACTATTAGTAGATAAAATAATTTCCGTCACTTCTGAATCCCAAACAATTCGATTAGGGGTCAGTACACAAAGATTTAAAGTCATTTCTTGAATTTGTTCTCCATTTCTAATTTCGTAAGTTCGCAGCCTTCGCAGTAGCTTCATCGATATTACCTACTAAATAAAAGGCTTGTTCAGGAAGACTGTCGAATTCTCCAGAAAGAATCAATTTAAACCCTCTAATTGTTTCTGCTAGACCGACATATTTCCCTCCGGAACCGGTAAATACTTCTGCTACGAAAAAAGGTTGTGATAAGAAACGTTCAATTTTTCGTGCTCTTGCTACGATTAAGCGATCCTCTTCGGATAATTCGTCCAACCCAAGAATAGCTATAATGTCCTGAAGTTCTTTGTAACGTTGTAACGTTTGTTTAACTCTTTGCGCAGTTTGATAATGTTCTTCCCCAACGATCCGAGGTTGGAGCATGGTTGACGTTGAATCTAAAGGATCTACTGCTGGATAAATACCTTTGGCAGCTAATCCTCTTGAGAGTACAGTAGTTGCATCCAAATGTGCAAATGTCGTGGCAGGAGCAGGATCGGTCAAATCGTCTGCAGGTACATAAACTGCTTGAATAGAAGTTATAGACCCTTCTTTGGTAGAAGTAATTCTTTCTTGTAAAGTACCCATTTCAGTACCTAGGGTAGGTTGATAACCCACAGCGGAAGGCATTCGGCCCAATAAGGCCGATACTTCGGATCCGGCTTGGACAAAACGGAAGATATTGTCGATAAATAGAAGGACGTCCTGTTCATTGACATCTCGGAAATATTCGGCCATAGTTAGGGCAGTTAAACCAACTCTCATACGAGCTCCGGGCGGTTCATTCATTTGACCATAGACTAGAGCTACTTTTGATTCATCAATCTTTTTTTCATTAATTACTCCGGATTCTTTCATTTCCATATAAAGATCATTTCCCTCACGAGTACGCTCACCTACTCCGCCAAATACAGATACACCTCCATGAGCTTTGGCAATGTTATTGATCAATTCCATAATGAGTACGGTTTTACCTACCCCAGCCCCCCCGAAAAGTCCTATTTTTCCGCCGCGACGATAGGGGGCTAAAAGATCGACTACTTTAATTCCAGTTTCAAAAATGGATAATTTTGTATCTAACTGTACAAAGGAAGGCGCAGATCTATGAATAGGAGATGTTGTGCGAGTATCTACAGGACCCAAATTATCAATAGGCTCTCCAAGCACGTTGAAAATTCGACCTAGGGTTGCTCCGCCAACTGGAACACTTAGAGCAGCTCCCGTGTCAACCACTTCCAGTCCTCTCTTTAGACCATCCGTAGCACTCAGAGCTACAGCTCTAATTCGATTATTTCCTAATAATTGCTGTACTTCACAAGTTACATTAATTTGTTGGCCAACACTATCTCGACCTTGAACTATCAGAGCGTTGTAAATATAAGGCATCTTTCCTGGTGGAAAATCTACATCGAGTACCGGCCCAATTATTTGCGTGATACGTCCCAGATTTTTGTTTTCAAGTGCAGAAACCTCAGTATCCGAAGGGGTAGGAGTTACTTTCATATTAAAATATATATATCTGTTTCTCGTTTTTTGAAAAAAAAAAATGGAAATCAAGAAAAAAATGTTTGATTAATAACGAAGTAAGTTGATCGGTTAATTTAATTAATATTTTATAAGAAATGTAAGTTAATAATCGATTTTCTTGATACCATCCAACCAATTCAATTGTTTTTCAATTCAATTTCAATGATTGAATTTTCAAGGTCAACCAACCCCGTCATTATGAAAATTTAAATTGGATTAAATCTTTTGAAAGTTTTTCATTTGTTTATCATTTTAAATTTTAGATTATTATAGATTATAGACAATACTATATTATCTATGGAATTCGAACCTGAACTTTGTTTGTTTACGATTCCGTTTTTCTATCTCATTGGTCCTTCTTTATTTATTTCCTCGGCATAGAATTTAAACTTGGCATTTTTTTACCAATTTTTCGTTTCGTGGGCGAATTCTGCCCATTTT